CTGGTAGTGATTTAACTTCAAGTTCTGGTAGTGATTTAACTTCAAGTTCTAATGATCTCGAGGTAACTCAAAAATACAGGCATTTGTGGGTTCAATGCGAAAATTGTTATGGATTAAATTATAAGAAATTTTTTAAGCCAAAAATGTATATTTGTGAACAATGTGGATATCATTTGAAAATGAGTAGTTCAGATAGAATCGAGCTTTCGATTGATGCAGGTACTTGGGATCCTTTGGATGAAGACATGGTCTCTCTTGATCCCATTGAATTTCATTCAGAGGAGGAACCTTATAAAGAGCGCATTGATTCTTATCAAAGAAAGACAGGATTAACTGAGGCTGTTCAAACAGGCACAGGTCAACTAAACGGTATTCCTATAGCAATTGGGGTTATGGATTTTCAGTTTATGGGGGGTAGTATGGGATCCGTAGTAGGCGAGAAAATCACCCGGTTGGTCGAGTATGCTACCAATAAATTTCTACCTCTTATTCTAGTATGTGCTTCCGGAGGCGCACGGATGCAAGAAGGAAGTTTGAGTTTGATGCAAATGGCTAAAATATCTTCGGCTTTATATGATTATCAATCAAATAAAAAGTTATTCTATATATCAATCCTTACATCTCCTACTACTGGTGGGGTGACGGCTAGTTTTGGTATGTTGGGGGATATCATTATTGCTGAACCCAATGCCTACATTGCATTTGCGGGTAAACGGGTAATTGAACAAACATTGAATAAGACAGTACCTGAAGGTTCACAAGCGGCTGAATATTTATTCCATAAGGGCTTATTCGATACAATCGTACCACGTAATCTTTTAAAAGGCGTTCTGAATGAGTTATTTCAGCTCCACGCTTTCTTTCCTTCGAATAAAAATGGAATCAAGTAGACCTTTAAGGTCAATTATTTTTTTGTGGCGAACAAGCTGTTAGTTTATCAGACATATATTCCATGTAGAAAAATTAAAGTAATAAGTACATTTTTTTAGTTCTACATTCCTTGCACTTATTATATACTCATTTATAGTATAATTATATACGACTTAAAATTAATAACGAATTTTTAAATAGATTTTTAAATATATAATATTAAGAATAACAGGTACAAATATTAAACCGAGGTACCCATTCTATGACAACTCTCAACTTACCATCTATTTTTGTGCCTTTAGTGGGTCTAGTATTTCCGGCAATTGCAATGGCTTCTTTATCTCTTCATGTTCAAAGAAACAAGATTTTTTAAACCCGATGCGACCCAATCTCAGCCATTTTTTTCAAGACGTAGATTAGACATGGATCATAAAATGGATATCCATTTAGTAGAATATCGTATAAGATGTGCCTTCTTCCGAACATGAATTAAATGTAAATGAAAGAGCTCTTGTGCATGTGTACTATGTTATATGTTTAAAATAATTATAGCTATTTTAAAATAGATCAGGATCCGCAGATCTCTGAAATGTAAAGTCAATGAAATGCATGTCACTATCTCTATCTAGAGGAGATCATATAAAGGGGATACTAGTATTTTACATCTAGCCAATTCGATGAATTATGCCTAAAGGTTCCCATCAGAATAGTGCTAGTTGATGAGAGTTACTTCGAAAAAAAAAGAGTAAAGTCAAATTTTTGGGGGGTTATTCTCTCAATTTCAATAAAATGCAACCGGATCTAGTATGAGTTGGCGATCAGAACATATATGGATAGAACTTATAACGGGGTCTCGAAAAACAAGTAATTTCTGCTGGGCCTTTATCCTTTTTTTAGGTTCATTAGGATTCTTGTTGGTTGGAACGTCCAGTTATCTTGGTAGGAATTTGATATCTTTATTTCCGTCTCAGCAAATCATTTTTTTTCCACAAGGGCTCGTCATGTCTTTCTATGGCATCGCAGGTCTCTTTATTAGTTCCTATTTGTGGTGCACAATCTCCTGGAATGTAGGTAGTGGTTATGATCGATTCGATAGAAAGGAAGGAATTGTGTGTATTTTTCGTTGGGGATTTCCTGGACAAAATCGTCGCATCTTCCTTCGATTCCTTATGAAAGATGTTCAGTCCATCAGAATAGAAGTTAAAGAGGGTATTTATGCCCGGCGTGTCCTTTATATGGACATCCGAGGCCAGGGAGCTATTCCCTTGACTCGTACTGATGAGAATTTGACTCCACGAGAAATTGAACAAAAAGCTGCGGAATTAGCCTATTTCTTGCGTGTACCGATTGAAGTATTTTGAAATGAACTAAAAATTATTTCTCATCAGGAGGTAAAAAATAAAAAAAATACTAGCGGCATCTCCTATATCACACTATCCCATTTCGGGATTAGGTCCAATTTTTTTATATTTTGATAAATAAGGGAGTTAGCTCGTCTTGAAATACGGCATTACTTGAAAGGGCCTCTTTGGGACATTCATCGAAAGGACACAATACAATTGCTGCGAATTTTCTCAATTGAGATATCAGTCAAAAAAAATAAGATTTTTTTTTATTTCTTCATTCGAATTTGAGACGGACTCTTATTCTATTTGGATATTCTTTATATATTCAAGGACTAACCATAACCAATACATCACAAATAAAAAACAGTGAATAGATTCAAAGGAAAGATACCTTGTAATAGAACTCATTGCTTGATAGAAATATTGGATCGCATAGAGTTTACAAACGAGGTGGGTTCATTAAGAATTCACAGATGAAAAAAATGGAAAAAAAGAAAGCATTCATTCCCCTTCTATATCTTGCATCTATAGTATTTTTGCCTGGGTGTATCTCTCTTCTATTTCATAAAAGTCTAGAATCCTGGGTTACTAATTGGTGGAATACTAGGCAACCCGAAACTTTCTTTAATATCATTCAAGAAAATAGTATTCTAGAACAATTCATAGAATTTGAGGAACTCTTCCTGTTGAACGAAATGATAAAGGAATATCCGGAGCCACATCTACAAAAGCTTAGTATAGGAATACACAAAGAAACAATCCAATTGATCAAGATGCACAATGAAGATCGTATCGATATGATTTTACACTTCTCGACAAATATAATATGTTTCATTATTCTAAGCGGTTATTCTATTCTGGGTAATGAAGAACTTGTTATTCTTAACTCTTGGGTTCGGGAATTCTTATATAACGTAAGCGACACGATCAAAGCTTTTTGTATTCTTTTATTAACGGATTTGTGTATTGGATTCCATTCGCCCCATGGTTGGGAACTAATGCTTAGCTCTATCTACAAAGATTTTGGATTTGCTCATAACGATCAAATTATATCTGGTCTTGTTTCCACTTTTCCAGTCATTTTAGATACAATTTTCAAATATTGGATCTTCCATTATTTAAATCGTGTATCTCCATCACTTGTAGTGATTTATCATTCAATGAATGACTGAAAAATGATTCACTGATATTAATTATTAATCCGATTATAATGTTTGTTACTTTGTACATAAAGAAGTACATAAAGAAAGCGTTCAAAAAAGTACTTACTCTTTCTATTTCTCCAGAGGATTTCTCTTATATTCGAGTAAACTTATTTCCGTACATAGCAGAATCGTGGATAGGGAACTATACTAGCAACCTACCTAATTTATTGTAGAAATTTTGGGCTCAATGATTGGACCATGCAAACTAGAAATACCTTTTCTTGGACAAAGGAACAGATTACTCGATTCATTTCCGTATCGCTCATGATATATATAATAACTCGGACATACATTTCAAATGCATATCCCATTTTTGCACAACAGGGTTATGAAAATCCAAGAGAAGCGACTGGGCGTATTGTATGTGCCAATTGCCATTTAGCTAATAAGCCCGTGGATATTGAGGTTCCCCAAACGGTACTCCCCGATACTGTATTTGAAGCAGTTGTTCGAATTCCGTATGATATGCAACTAAAACAAGTTCTTGCTAATGGTAAAAAGGGGGGTTTGAATGTGGGGGCTGTTCTTATTTTACCCGAGGGATTTGAATTAGCTCCTCCCGACCGTATTTCTCCCGAGATGAAAGAAAGGATAGGCAATCTGTCTTTTCAGAGCTATCGCCCCACAAAAAAAAATATTATTGTGATAGGTCCTGTTCCTGGTCAGAAATATAGTGAAATAACCTTTCCTATTCTTTCTCCCGACCCCGCTAGTAAAAAGGATGTTCACTTCTTAAAATATCCCATATATGTGGGCGGGAACAGGGGACGGGGACAGATTTATCCCGACGGAAGCAAGAGTAATAATACAGTTTATAATGCTACAGCAGCAGGTATAGTAAACAAAATTATACGAAAAGAAAAGGGGGGATACGAAATAACCATAGTGGATCCATCGGATGGACGTCAAGTGGTTGATATTATCCCTCCAGGGCCAGAACTTCTTGTTTCAGAGGGTGAATCTATCAAACTTGATCAACCATTAACAAGTAATCCTAATGTGGGTGGATTTAGTCAGGGAGATGCAGAAATAGTACTTCAAGATCCATTACGTGTCCAAGGACTTTTGTTCTTCTTGGCATCTGTTATTTTGGCACAAATCTTTTTGGTTCTTAAAAAGAAACAGTTTGAGAAGGTTCAATTATCTGAAATGAATTTCTAGATCCGAAAATTTTTCAACATCAAGTTAGTAAAAAGAACCGTATTTTTTCGGGGCATTATTAGTCTTCCTAGTCTTGGACACAAGAAAGGGATGAAGAAAATTCCCCTTCTTGTGTCCAAATAATAATGAGTCTTCATACCAGTTTCTCAAAGATTCCTATCCTTAGTTTCTATTTTTTCAGGTTTCTCATAATTTTTTGGTACTTAGTACTTTATGTATAATGTATAATAAAGTAGTGGGCAAACAAAAAAGAGAGGGCATTTTAGATTTTATAGAACTTAGTCAATGAACTTAGAAAGATAGATACTACCTAGGCCAGATGGTCGGAATTAAACAATTAAGTTCATTTTTCAAAACATCATCAGAAAAAACAAATGGGGTTTTAGGAAACATTGGAAAGGAAAAGGGGATCCATTTG